TCTATCCTATGAAGTCTCTTTCTTTGCTACAGCTGATAAAAATCGTTGCTTTTTGACGATGCATATGTAGAAAGCCTATTTTGTTTCTAGTATTTACTAGCGGATTTGATCTTTCTTTCCTTCTTTCTATAGTGGAGATAGTCGCACGTAATGACAGATCACGGCCATATTATTAAAAGCTTGTGGTAAGAATGGGTTTCGTTCGAGTGCTCGGAAATAATATTCCAAAGCCTTCGTATGTTCTCCGTTGCTTGTGTGGATAAGGCCTATGTTATAGAGTATATAACTTCGATCATAGGGATCAATTTCTGGTCGCATAGCTTCATAATAATTTTGTAAAGCTTCCGCATAATTTCCTTCGGATTGAGCTGACATCCGTTACGGTCGTTCATTCCATTCAAAGAATCTCCGTTCCAGAACCGTACGTGAGATTTTCATCTCATACGGCTCCTCCCTTCTGTGCATAGTAATAAGGGGAATAACCCCTGGAATCAAACAAAAAAGATTGAAATATTCTTATTCTTATTATGAACTGAGAGGGGCTGGTGTTTTTACAAGAAATCTCTAGCCAGCCTTCCTGCAAGAGGTCTGTCTTTTCTTAACAACAAGCGTGTTGGTGCTAAATAGAAATGGTACCTCCAACAATTTCTTTGTCCTCAACGCCCTCTATTTCCAGGAATTAGTCACTTCAACGATCTTTGATGGTTATACGGGTATCCAGGGTACGAACGAGATGGATGTTTGTTGTCCCAACCATTCTTGTTAGTCCCAATCCCGATAAGGAAAAGGAGTAATTTATAACAAAGTTTTCGTGTTGTTGATTCCTAGGTGTAGTGTTTCTTTCCCTATGCGGCCTATTGGTATTAGTGGAGTAGGATTGACCTGCAATACAGAACCCATAGGTGTAACCTTTCGCTCAATACTAGAATCGACAATTGAAGCATCTGAGGCTGCATCAATCGGGATACACGACAGAAGGAATTGTTCTATCTCCAAACTAACTTCACCTTCATCAAGCGTAGGTTTATTTCAAGAATCTTTTTTCTTTGTATCCCGAATCATGCCTCTTTCTCGTAAGACTGAGAATAAATAATAAAAAAAAAAATCAAATCGCACCATCTCTATAATAGGTAAATGCCTCTTTTTCTCCTGAAGTTGTCGGAATTATTCGTAATAAGATATTGGCTACAATTGAAGAGGTCTTATCAATAAAATTTCCATTTATCCGAGATCTAGGCATAGTTAACAATCCATTCGATAATTCTTCTCATTCCCCTCGAGGGAAAATGATCCCACAAACAAAGGAATTGTACAGTACGAAATCACATAAAAACAGACTAATTCTAAAAAGATGTGGACCTTCCGCTCAAATTGTCCCCTTTTGAACAGGGATAGATAGGAAATCTATATTGGAATCCGATCCGATTGGATTTCATTCCAATTGAGTAGTATACCAATTATTCCTATTTTATCGAAGTTGAGGAATCAAGGAATTTTTCCTACAGATTAGGATAACTAGAGAAGTTTTTTTTTTTATCGCCAAAAATATTTCTTTAACGAAAAGTTTTCTATTTATAATGGAATTGATCGGTTTACCTGTATTGCAATAATATGAATGACTCGCTATTCACTCAGTTTCTGGGTAATAATCATAAGATTATGTGGGAGAGATGGCCGAGTGGTTCAAGGCGTAGCATTGGAACTGCTATGTAGACTTTTGTTTACCGAGGGTTCGAATCCCTCTCTTTCCGTACTTTCACCTAATTCACCAAGGTTACTAACCGCAATGTATTAAATCAAATAACAATTGATACCATTATTCCAACAGTAAGACCTTTATTTGATAGAGATTCGATTCTCTATTCCTAATTACTTGTAGTACGGAATAGACTGGAAAGGGTGGAAAGGAATGAAAATCTCACTGCCGATCTATTTGTGATACGTGAATGGGAGAAAAATACGGATCAAACCCCCTTTTATTTACTTTAGTTTGGCGATAAAAAAAGTGGGGGGGGGGGGAATTGTCCGAAGCTTTGTTATTTTAGTTAGGTTCAAGTCTGACGGGAATAATATTCTACGACTAGCAACTCATTGATTTTCAAACCGACCCATTTACTATCTATTATTTGATTTACTAATCCTTTATATTGGGATAAGTTCAAAGTCAAATGTTTTGCCAATTCCTCTCGGGGAGATGAATCAATAGAATTCTGAATCAGAGCTCTGGATCTTTGTTCATCCCTCGTAGTAATAATATCTCGGGGTTTGCAGCGATAACTTGGGATATCCACTATACGACCATTAACTAAAATATGTCTATGGTTAACTAATTGCCTGGCTCCAGGAATGGTCGAAGCCATACCCAATCGAAAAAGGATGTTATCCAAACGCATCTCAAGTAGTTGTAGTAAAACCTGACCCGTTGACCCTTTGGCTTTTCCAGCGATACGAACATATCTAAGTAATTGTCGCTCCGTCAGACCATAATGAAAACGCAATT